CATTCACGAACAAGAAAATACCATCGTGGTTTGGATTGAATCTTGATGAAATAATACATCAATGAGAAGTTAATTCGATTAATTTAGTGACTTTTTTCTATTCTAAGGAAGAACAAAAAAAGTCCAAAACGCGTCTTTATTGAAAAATCGAAGAAAAAGTCCTTTCGGTAGAAGTTAGAAAAAACCTGCTATCAAAAAAAAAAGAATAGGCAAAAATAAACAGGACTGGAATCTAGACATTGATTCTTTTTTTTTCGCAATCTTCTTTGAACCGTATGCATCAAAAGGTGCACGTACGGTTCTTAAGGGATACAATTTTACCCTAATCAACCGACTTTATCGAGAAAGATTACTCTTTTTAGGCCAAGACGTTAATAGCGAGATCTCGAATCAACTTATTGGTCTTATGGTATATCTCAGTATCGAAGATGATACTAAGGATCTGTATTTGTTTATAAACTCTCCTGGCGGATGGGTAATAGCCGGATTAGCGATTTATGATACTATGCAATTTGTGCGACCAGAAGTCCATACAGTATGCATGGGCTTAGCCGCGTCAATGGGATCCTTTCTCCTAGCTGCAGGAGAACTTACCAAACGTCTAGCATTCCCTCACGCTTGGCGCCAATGAGGTTTTTTTATTTGAGAGAAAAAAGAGAACTATGCCTTCGCCATATGAATATTAAGTAATAATAAAGTAATAATAGCATGGCACTTCTAATTCGATATGAAAAATTTTTGTATTGTCTTTTTTCCAAAAGATTCGATTATGTATCGAGAGAGTAGTATGAGATAACAGGGATTTCCAATTTTCAATTATCTATCGGAAGTTCAATCCAGCGTCACAAACTTTTTTGTTTTCACACCGAAGGGCTCTTAAACACTATTTTCAATATTTTTGTTATAAAAAAGAGCGCGAAAAAAGATTTTTTGGATAAAAAAAAGAAACTTTGGGATTGCTCAATCAAAGATATAAAAAATAATCCATTTAAAAATAGAAAGCAACGGAGCCATCATAGTATTTTTTATAGCATTTTTGAACTCCTACGAAAGGAAGGGTGGCAATTTGATCATTTACCCATCTGGGGCTGATAAATTCTATTTTTATCTTTCTTCAATGGAGGGTAAAAGTGTCAATTTGATTCTAGAGCCGTATGCAATGCACAAAAGATGATGCCCGTACGGTTATATAATTCTATCTTTTTTCCTAATCTTTCTTTTCTGTTCGTTTAATCACACCAGATAGAAAACCCTTGTATCATCAGGGTAATGATCCATCAACCTGCTGCTTCTTTTTATGAGGCGCAAACGGGAGAATTTATCCTGGAAGCGGAAGAGCTGCTGAAAATACGCGAAACCATCACAAGGGTTTATGCACAAAGGACGGGCAAACCTTTATGGGTTGTATCTGAAGACTTGGAAAGAGACGTTTTTATGTCAGCAACAGAAGCCCAAGCTTATGGAATTATTGATCTTGTAGCAGTTGAATGAAAAAAAGATGGATTTTGTGCAAATCCGTGATTTTCTATTTTATCTCCGAGTTTACTATTCTATTATTTACTATTCTATTAAATAGAAAAAATTAATAATCATCCGGTTAGGATCAATCTAAACCAGCCCATTATGTATATGATTCAACATGCCAACTATTAAACAACTTATTAGAAATACAAGACAGCCAATTCGAAATGTCACGAAATCCCCCGCTCTTCGGGGATGTCCTCAGCGTCGAGGAACATGTACTAGGGTGTATGTGCGACTCGTTTAGATCATAAGCTGGCACAAAAAAAGAAAGAAAAACGCTTTCCAGTATGAATGATCAGTACCTATGAATAGGATAGAATAGAAGAAAGAACGCCCTTCACTATCTAAAAATAAGCAAATTGATCGCTTATATTGTGTATTAAAGTTTATGGTTTCCGTTGGTGCAAATCTAATTACCTGAATTTAAGATGATAAGCAATTCTCCATTGGTAGCAAATGGTTATCCATTAAGCGGAAGAAATCTTATTTAATTTAAATGAAAAAAAAACATAAAAATGAAGTTCCCACTCGGTCAAGAACGGACTACAAGGGTCAGCTACCCAGCTAACTTTCATAATTAAATACCGTTACTGTATAGGCGGGTCTGATTGTGAAAGACCTCTTACTGGATAATTCGGGGGTAGAGCCAAAGAGTGTGGTGTGAACCATACAAGTTCTCAATAACATTGATTAAATAAAGTTAAAGGCTCCGGTGTATAGAGAAGACCTCACCGTTTAAGAAGTAACCATAGAAACGATGGAACCCACTATTTCTTTAATCCATTTAATTTATATTTATTTTTTTTACACCTAGCAAAAGAAAATTTCTTATTTCTTTCGTATTTCGCAGTAAAATATCTACAAAAAAAGAAAAAATCGTGGTTGGGAAGGTTATAGTAGCCAAAGCCATTGGAATCTTTTTTTTATACATTGGAAAAATCCGTTTGATTATTAATAGACCGGGAAAGGGGAAAAG